AAGACAAAGATAGCCCAGTTTACGAAGATTCTTATCTTGATACCCACCAAGATAATTGGGAATTGGGAAAACTTAAAGAAGAGAAAAATGCAAAAACGTATTTCTGGTTTGAAAAGCCTATTGTAACTTTTCTTTTCGATTATAAACGATGGAATCGCCCATTGAGATATATAAAAAATGATCGTTTTGAAAATGCTGTACGAAATGAAATGTCACAATATTTTTTTTATATATGCCCAAGTAATGGAAAACAAATAATATCTTTTACATATCCACCCAGTTTATCGACTTTTTCAGAAATGGTAGAACGGAAAATTTCTTTGTACACGACAGAAAAACTATCTCCCGAGGACCTGTATAATTATTGGGTTTATACTAACGAACAAAAAAAATACAACTTGAATAATGAATTGATAAGTCGAATAAAAATTCTAGAAAAAGAGAAGGGATCTCTTGGTTTAGATATGCTAGAAAAAAGGACCAGATTGTGCGATGATGAGAATGAACAAGAATACTTGCCAAAAATGTACGATCCCTTTTTGAACGGACCCTATCGAGGAACAATAAAAAAATTCAATTTACGTGCAATCATGAATGATTTAAGAACTTCGACAGCAGATTCCGTAGAAATGCTTTGGATAAATAAGATTCATGGTCTATTTCATAATGATTCTCGAGAATTTGAACATCAAAAGAACACGTTCGACGTTAGCAAGGAATTTTTATTGAATTCGAGTTCGATTGGGAATTTCTTAAACTCAATCGATGAATTATCTTTTGAACACGCACGAAGAATTGATTTAGAAAGTCAAGCAAAACCTTTTCAATTTTTATTTGATGTAATTACAACTGATCCAAACGATCTAACAACAATTAGAAAGAAATCTATTGGAATGGAAGAAATCAGTAAAAGGGTTTCTCGATGGTCATACAAATTGACAGACGATCCGGAAGAAGAGGAAGAAGAAAATGACGAGGAATCAACGGAGGATTCTGAAATTCGTTCAAGAAAAGGCAAGCGTGTGGTAATTTATACTGATGATCAGAGTACTAATTCCAGTGGTAATAATAATTATACTAGCACTAGTGATGAAGAAGAGGAAGTGGCTTTGATACGTTACTCACAACAATCAGATTTTCGACGAGGTATAATCAAAGGATCCATGCGTGCTCAAAGACGTAAAACAATTACTTGGGAAATATTTCAAGCAAACGTGCATTCTCCAGTTTTTTTGGATCGAATAGACAAAACATTTTGTTTTTCATTTTTTGATATCTCTGAAATGATTCATCTCATTTTTAGGAATTGGGTAGGGGGAAACCCAGAATTGCAAATTTCTTATTTTGAGGAGGAAGAAACAAAAGAGAAAACAAATGAAGAGAAAGAAGAGGAAAATGAACGAATAGCAATATCAGAAGCTTGGGATACCTTTTTATTTACTCAAGCAATAAGAGGTTTAATGTTAGTAACCCAATCTTTTCTTAGAAAATACGTTATATTACCCTTATTGATAATAGCTAAAAATATTGGTCGTATGTTATTATTGCAATTCCCCGAGTGGTACGAGGATTTGAAGGAATGGAATAGAGAAATGCATGTTAAATGTACCTATAATGGTGTTCAATTATCAGAAACAGAATTTCCTCAAAACTGGTTAACAGATGGTATTCAGATAAAGATTCTATTTCCTTTCTGTCTGAAACCTTGGCGAAGATCTAAAATACGATCTCATCATAGAGATCAGAAAATGAGTAAAAAAGAGAAAAAAGACAATTTTTGTTTTTTAACAGTCTGGGGAAGGGAAGCAGAACTGCCTTTGGGGTCTCCCCGAAAACAACCTTCTTTTTTTGAACCCATTTTTCAAGAACTCGAAAAAAAAATGATAAAAGTGAAAAAGCATTTTTTTCAAGTTATAAGGACTTTCAAAGAAAGAATAAAATTGTTTTTAAAGATTTCAAAAGAAAAAACAAGATGGGTCACCAAAATAGTTCTAGTTAGAAACCTAATAATGAAAGAACTTGAAAAAGTAAACCCCATTTTCTTATTGAAATTGAGGAAGGTAAAAGTATATGAAACAAATGAAAACAGAAAAGACTCCAATATAAATAATAATATTATCCAAGAATCGACCATTCAAATTCGATCCATGAATTGTGTAAATGAAAATTCTTCACTCATAGAAACAAAAATGAAAGATCTTGCTAATAAGATAATCACAATTAAGGCTCAAATAAAAGGAATCACAAAAGACAAGAAAAAACTAGTTCTAACTTGTGATGATAAAAATAAAAGATCGGAATCACAAAAGGATATTTGGCAAATATCCAAAAGAAAAAATATCCGATTAATACGTAAATCGCATTATTTTATGAAATCCTTCATTGAAAAAACATACATGGATATATTACTATGTATTATTAAGATTCCAAGGACCAATGCACAACTTTTCTTTGAATCAACAAAAAAAATTATCAATAAATCCATTTACAACGACGAAACAAACCAAGAAGGGGTTGAGAAACCAAATCAAAATACAATGAACTTTATTTCAACTATAAAAAAGTCGTTTTCTAATACTAATATTAGTAATAAAAATTCTAATATTTATTGTGACTTATCTTCTTTGTCTCAAGCATATGTATTTTACAAATTATCACAAAATCAATTACTTAACAATTATCATTTGAGATCTGTACTTCAATATCACGGCACCCATCCTTTTCTTAGGGATATAATCAAGAATTATTGTACGACACAAGGAATATTTAATTCCAAACCAAGACATAAGAAAATTCATAAGTATGGGATGAATAAATGGAAAATTTGGTTACGGGGTCATTATCAATACAATTTATCTCAGACCAAGTGGGCCCACTTAATATCGAAAAAATGGCAAAATAGAGTCAATCAATGTCGTACGATTCAAAAGAAAGACTCAATAAAATTGGATTTATATAAAAAAGACCAATTAATTCATTACATGAAACAAAATTACTATGCAGTGGATTCGTTGATGAGTCAAAAAGAAAAATGGAAAAAACATTATGGATATTATCTTTTTTCATATAAATATATAAATTATGGGGATAGTAAGGACTCATATATTTATGGATCAACGTTACAAGTAAAGGACAAAAAAATGACATATAATTTTAATACACTGGAATCCGAATCATTTTATGGATTGATAAGTATAGCTATTAGTGATTATCTAGAAAAAGGATCTATTATTGATACGAACAAAAATCTGGATAGAAAATTTTTTGATTATAGAATTCTCCATTTTTGTCTTAGAAATAATCTCGATATTGAAACCTCAACCAATACGTATATCGATACCAAGATTCATAAAAATGCTAAAACGGAAACTCAAAATTCTAAAAAAAAACACTTTTTTGATTGGATGGGAATGAATCAAGAAAGGTTATATCGTACCATATCAAATCTAGAGCTCTGGTTTTTCCCAGAATTTGTGCGACTTTTTGATGCGTATAAGATTAAACCGTGGATCATACCAATCAAATTACTTATTTTTCATTTTAATAGAAATGAAAATATTAGTCAAAGTGAAAAGATCGACGTAAATAAAAAAAAAAATGAACAACAAGGCCAAGGGGATCTTGTATCAGATCTACGAAAACAAAACAAAAAGAAAGATGTTGAAGAAGATTACACAGGAACAAACATTAAAAGGGGTAGAAAGAAAAAACAATACAAGAGCAAGAAAGAAGCGGAACTGGATTTCTTCTTGAAAAAGTATTTTCTTTTTCAATTAAGATGGGATGATCCCTTGAATCAAAGAATGATCAGTAATATCCAGGTATATTGTCTTCTACTTAGACTGATAGATCCAAGGGGAATTGCTATATCCTCAATTCAAAGAGGAGAGATGCATCTGGATGCAATGTTGATTCAGAAAGACCTAACTCTTACAGAATTGATAAAAAGGGGAATATTTATTATCGAGCCAATTCGTCTATCTATGAAAAGGGATGGAAAATATATTATATACCAAACCATAAGTATTTCATTGGTTGATAAGAATAAGCACCAAACTAATGGAAAATGCATAATAAAAAATAGATATGTTGATAAAAAGAATCTTGATGGATCCGTTGCACAAAACAGCAATATGCTTGTGAATAGAAACAAAAATTATTATGATTTCCTTGTTCCTGAAAATATTCTATCTCCCAGACGTCGTAGAGAATTGAGAATTCTAATTTGTTTCAATTACCGGAACCAGAATTGGAATGTTGTGGATAGAAATACAATATTTTGCAATCAAAACAACATAAAAAACAGTGGACGATTTTTGAACGAGGAAAAGCATCTTAGTACGGAAACAGATAAATTCATTAAATTCAAATTGTTTCTTTGGCCCAATTATCGATTAGAAGATTTAGCTTGTATGAATCGTTATTGGTTTGATACCAATAACGGCAGTCATTTCAGTATGTCAAGAATATATATGTATCCGCGATTCAAAATTAGTTAATAGGAAATATTTCCTATATATCTATCGCATGACATATTCAGTAGATAAAACCGAAATATATACACATACGCTATATTACATTCTGGTACACGATACCGATTAAATTACGTATCAATTGGATCTAGGAATAAATTGACAGAATATTTTTTTTAGTTAGGTAAAAAAATAATTCTCTTTCGTGTTTGTGAATGCATAAATGTATCATCCCCTTCTATTCTATCCAAATCAAATTTGCAATTTGATTTGGATAGAATAAAATAAATTTGATTTAAATCAAATAAGAATGAATTAAAGTAGTGTATATGAAGAAATCTAAATTTTTGTGTACTAGATTCAAATAACTAGTATAATAATAATTATTATTTTTCCTGATCGGTAAAATCCACGGAAAAGAAAAAAATTGTTTTTTATGGTCAAAAATTCATTCATCTCGGCTATTCGACAAGAAAAAGAAAAAAACTGCGGATCTGTTGAATTTCAAGTATTCAGTTTCACCGATAAGATACGGGGACTTACTTTACATTTGGAATTACATAAAAGAGATTTTTTATCGCAAAGGGGTCTACGAAAAATTCTGGGAAAACGTCAACGTCTGCTGGATTATTTGTCAAAGAAAAATAGAGTACGTTATAAGAAATTAATTAGTCAGTTGGGTATTCGGGAATCAAAAACCCGTTAATTTTAAGATTGGTTTGAATTTTTTTCTTTAGTTATTAGTTAATAGTAGTTATTATATTTTTCATTTTGATGAATCTCATTTTGAGAAATTCATGGAATAATGAATTAAGGAAGAAAAGATATGACTTTACCGGCTACAAGAAAAGATCTCATGATAGTTAACATGGGCCCTCACCACCCATCAATGCATGGTGTTCTTCGACTAATCGTTACTCTCGATGGTGAAGATGTTATTGACTGTGAACCCATATTGGGTTATTTACACAGAGGGATGGAAAAAATAGCGGAAAATCGAACAATTATACAATATTTGCCTTATGTAACACGGTGGGATTATTTAGCCACTATGTTCACAGAGGCAATAACAGTAAATGCACCAGAACGATTGGAAAGTGTTCAAGTACCTAAAAGAGCCAGTTACATTAGAGTAATTATGCTGGAATTGAGTCGTATAGCTTCTCATTTGTTATGGCTTGGACCTTTTATGGCGGATATCGGTGCACAAACCCCCTTTTTCTATATTTTCAGAGAAAGGGAATTGTTATATGATCTATTTGAAGCTGCTACAGGTATGCGAATGATGCATAATTATTTCCGTATTGGGGGAGTCGCTGCTGATCTACCTTATGGATGGATAGATAAATCTTTAGATTTCTGCGATTATTTTTTAACAGGAATTGTTGAATATCAAAAGCTTATTACGCGGAATCCCATTTTTTTGGAACGGGTTGAGGGAGTGGGCATTATTGGCGGAGAGGAAGCAATAAATTGGGGTTTATCAGGACCGATGTTACGAGCTTCTGGAATCCAATGGGATCTTCGTAAAGTTGATCGTTATGAGTGTTACAATAAATTTGATTGGGAAGTCCAATGGCAAAAAGAAGGAGATTCACTAGCTCGTTATTTAGTACGAATCGGTGAAATGAAAGAATCTATAAAAATTATTCAACAAGCTCTAGAAGGAATTCCTGGGGGGCCCTATGAAAATTTAGAAGTCCGACGCTTTGATAGAGCAAAAAATGCCGAATGGACTAATTTTGAATATAGATTTATTACTAAAAAACTTTCACCCAATTTTGAATTGTCGAAACAAGAACTTTATGTGAGAGTAGAAGCCCCAAAAGGAGAATTAGGAATTTTTTTGATAGGAGACAGTAGTGTTTTCCCCTGGAGGTGGAAAATTCGTCCACCGGGTTTCATCAATTTGCAAATTCTCCCTCAACTAGTTAAAAGAATGAAATTGGCCGATATCATGACGATACTAGGTAGTATAGATATCATTATGGGAGAAGTTGATCGTTGAAATGATAATTGATACGACAGAAGTACAAGCTATCAATTCTTTTTCTAGATCGGAATCCTTAAAAGAAGTCTATGGACTCATATGGATCTTTGTTCCTATTTTCACCCTTATATTGGGAATCACTATAGGGGTACTAGTAATTGTGTGGTTAGAAAGAGAAATATCTGCAGCAATACAACAACGTATTGGGCCTGAATATGCCGGCCCGTTAGGAATTCTTCAAGCTCTAGCAGATGGGACCAAATTACTTTTTAAAGAGGACCTCCTCCCATCTAGAGGAGATATTCGTTTGTTTAGCGTGGGACCGTCTATAGCGGTCATATCAGTTCTACTAAGTTATTTAGTAATCCCTTTTGAGTCTCGCCTTGTTTTAGCCGATCTCAGTATAGGTGTTTTTTTATGGATCTCCATTTCAAGTATTGCTCCTATTGGACTTCTTATGTCAGGATATGGATCGAACAATAAATATTCCTTTTCAGGTGGTCTACGGGCTGCTGCTCAATCTATTAGCTATGAAATACCATTAACTCTATGTGTGTTATCAATATCTCTACGTGTGATTCGTTGGAACATGATTATTTTCCCTCCTCGCTAGAAATAAAGTAAAGAGGTTGAATATATTGAATGGATATTTTCATTTTTTATTCATCATTAGGGTCGATGAGTTAAACTAGATAGTTATATGAGTAAAATAAAACTGCTTATAAATTTGCAGTAAGAAGGTAAAATCTCATTCCCTATGTACAAGAATAATAAACACAAGCAGTGTAAACTGTTTACCCCAAGATTAAGATTCTTTGACTAATTATCATATCTTGAAGCGGGTACAAAAGATCGACCGTATGGGGTTTCTACTACTGTCTTATATGTATTACCATACCGGGGATCAATCAAAAATCAGTGGACAGTTAGGAACACTAAGGTACACAAAAGATTAGTAATGGAGATAATGTAAGGTAGCAAAAAAAGGTATTTTTGCATAAAACTTTGGATAAAACGAATCATAATGAGGACTTTAAGTTGGTAGAAATGACCAAGCAGTACTTCCCCATGATTCCGATCTAGAGTATGCTCTTATTCACTGATTAAAGAAATGACTATCAAAAACGAATTAATCCTTTATTTATATTTCTTTTTTTTTTTTCAGAGTACCCCCTCCTCTGAGAAAGAAGAACAGGAACAAAAGAAATGGGATGCAAAAAAAGAAAATGAATAAATAAGAAATAAAAAAGATCTTTATTTTTTCTTTCTTTTCCCCATCCATATCTATAATCTATACATATAGAATTCTTATCATAAATAAAATTTGGAATTAATGCCCAATTCGTTCTAATTCTTTATAGTTATTGATAGAACATATTTATTGATATAACGAGTATTTTATTGAAGGATTAAGTTATTACCGAACAAAGATAAATTGAAATTCTAACGGATAAGATCAATTCAGAAGCACCTTTTTATTCTAGCAAACGGAATTTCATTGGTCTAATTTGGGACTCCCGGTGTATATTTACTATATAAATAAAGATGACGATACTACCAAACAAGTCCTTACATTTATTTGTGGCCGTAGAGGAGCCGTATGAAGCTGAGGTCTCATGTACGGTTTTGAAATAGCGATATGAACAGTGATGTTATTATCGACTATGATTATCTAACAGTTTAAGTACAGTTGATATAGTTGAGGCGCAGTCAAAATATGGTTTTTGGGGGTGGAATCTGTGGCGTCAGCCTATAGGGTTTGTAGTTTTTCTAATTTCTTCTCTAGCAGAATGTGAGAGATTACCCTTTGATTTACCAGAAGCAGAGGAGGAATTAGTAGCAGGTTATCAAACAGAATATTCAGGTATCAAATACGCTTTATTTTACCTTGCTTCTTACCTAAATTTATTAGTTTCTTCATTATTTATAACAGTTCTTTACTTAGGTGGGTGGAATTTCTCTATTCCGTACATATCTATTCCTGCACTTTTCGGAATAAATAAAATGGCCGGAGTCTTTGGAATGACAATTGGTATATTTATTACATTAGCTAAAGCTTATTTGTTTCTGTTCATTCCTATCACAGCAAGATGGACTTTACCGAGGATGAGAATGGATCAGCTATTAAATCTTGGATGGAAATTTCTGTTACCTATTTCCCTGGGTAATCTATTATTGACAACTTCTTCCCAACTTGTTTCACTATAAATAATATAAATAAAAGAAGAAAATAACGATATTCTAGATTCATAACCAATCTTAAACAAGAGAAAGAAACATCAATTTATTCACGGAGATCCACAATATGTTCCCTATGGTGACCGGGTTCATAAATTATGGTCAACAAACAATACGAGCTGCAAGGTACATTGGTCAAAGTTTCATAATTACCTTATCCCATACAAATCGTTTACCTGTAACTATTCAATATCCTTATGAAAAATTGATCACATCAGAGCGTTTCCGCGGTCGAATACACTTTGAATTTGATAAATGTATTGCTTGTGAAGTATGTGTTCGTGTATGTCCCATAGATCTACCCGTTGTTGATTGGAGATTTGAAAAAGATATTAAAAAAAAACAATTGTTTAATTATAGTATTGATTTTGGGGTTTGTATATTTTGTGGTAACTGCGTCGAGTATTGTCCAACAAACTGTTTATCGATGACTGAAGAGTATGAACTTTCTACTTATGATCGCCACGAATTGAATTATAATCAAATTGCATTGGGTCGGTTACCAATGTCAGTAATTGGAGATTACACAATTCAAACAGTTATGAATTCGACCCAAATCAAAATAGACAAAGATAAACTCCTTGATTCAAGAACGATTACCGATTACTAAGATTTTTTTTTATATAAAGGATCCAAGCCTCTTTTATTTTGATTGTTCAGAAACTACAAATAATAACTATAAATAATAACTATTGATTGTTGAGAATTACTCTTTGATTTAAACCAAGAATATGTTTTCGTGATGATTTCGAAATAGAAAATTCCAATCTTTTCTTTTGTCTTTCAGATAAAAAAAGTAGGATTGGCCGATAACTTTAATAACTTTATCTATATCTACATTAATCCATATTAAGATTTAATTCAATTAGGAACCTATCATATAAAGAAAAAAATAAGGGTAACACCCTTATTTTTCCTGGACTATTTAGTAAGGTCATGAAATATTTCGACTTATTTATCTGTTATACATAATGGATTTACCTGGACCAATACACGATATACTTGTAGTATTTCTGGGATCATTTCTTATATTAGGAGGCCTAGGAGTAGTATTATTTGCCAATCCAATTTATTCTGCCTTTTCGTTGGGATTGGTTCTTGTTTGTATATCTTTATTCTATATTCCATCGAACTCCTATTTTGTAGCTGCCGCACAACTCCTTATTTATGTGGGAGCCATAAATGTCTTAATCATATTTGCTGTTATGTTCATGAATGGTTCAGAATATTCCAACGATTCCTATCTTTGGACTGTAGGAGATGGGATCACTTCACTGGTTTGTACAAGTATTCTTTTTTCACTAATTACTACTATCCTAGATACGTCATGGTACGGAATTATTTGGACTACAAGAAAAAACCAGATTATAGAACAGGACCTTATAAGTAACGTTCAACAAATTGGAATTCATTTATCAACAGATTTTTATCTTCCGTTTGAACTCATTTCTATAATTCTTTTAGTTTCTTTAATAGGTGCAATTACTACAGCTCGTCAATAATAAATACTTAGAATTAACAAAATTATTAGAAATTCGAAATCAAATGAAAAAGGAAAAGTTTTTAGTTTAATTTACTACCAATACCCTCTTTTTTCTGTAATTGCTCGATTCTAGTCAACCAAATTGGTTGAATTGTTGTTCATATTGAAATGAATCGAGATTGTTGATGAGGAGTTAGTCGATGATGTTCGAATATGTACTTTTTTTGAGCGTCTATTTATTTTCTATCGGTATCTATGGACTGATCACAAGTCGAAACATGGTTAGAGCACTTATGTGTCTTGAGCTTATACTAAATTCGGTTAATATTAATCTCGTAACATTTTCAGATATATTTGATAATCGCCAATTAAAAGGAGACATTTTCTCAATCTTTGTTATAGCCATTGCGGCCGCGGAAGCAGCTATTGGGCTAGCTATTGTTTCGTCGATCTATCGTAACAGAAAATCAACTCGTATCAATCAATCGAATTTGTTGAAAAATTAGTCAATAATTAGTATATCATATAAATAAAGACATAATATATATATACAAATTGAAAATTATATAATTTTCTTTTTTTTTTATTTTTTATAGTAATATATTTCAATATTACTATTGAAATATTGACAATCTGTTGGCCAATGTGAAGTCACATGTGTGACTCGTATGATCATGGTTGTTGAAACGGAAATCAAAGTTTCTTGGTCCTTTCTCACGAACATATTTAGAAATCTATTGATTCTTAAGTTAAGATTTTTTTGATAAACCATTGATTCGTCTGGTGTCTACAATATAAATATATAATTTGTTTACTTTACTACCGATTTTACTTTACCAGATCGAAAATTTTTTATGTTCAAAACTGGAATTTATAGACCCAATGTCACATTCAGTAAAAATTTATGATACATGTATAGGGTGTACTCAATGTGTACGAGCCTGCCCCACAGATGTATTGGAAATGATACCTTGGGACGGATGTAAAGCTAAGCAAATTGCTTCTGCGCCAAGAACCGAGGACTGCGTAGGTTGTAAGAGATGTGAATCCGCTTGTCCAACAGATTTTTTGAGTGTCCGTGTTTATTTATGGCATGAAACAACTCGCAGCATGGGTCTATCTTATTGATACGTTATAATATAAAAAACTCCACTTGAATCATTTGATTCCTTTTTACCGAGAAAAACCCGTACTCGAGAAAATATATTATTTCGAGCACGGGTTTTTTGGTCAAAACGCATCTTGTCTTTATCACGAGTTATTTCCCTTGGTTAACAATACTTGTAGTTTTGCCGATATTCGCGGGTTCTTCAATTTTTTTTCTTCCTCATAGGGGGAATAAGGTCTTTAGGTGGTATACTATATGTATATGCTTTTTAGAGCTCCTTCTAACAACCTATGTGTTCTGTTATCATTTCCAATTGGACGATCCATTAATTCAACTGGGGGAGGACTTCAAATGGATAAATATTTTTGATTTTCACTGGAGACTGGGAATCGATGGACTTTCCATAGGACCTATTTTACTGACAGGATTTATCACTACTTTAGCTACTTTAGCAGCTTGGCCTGTTACTCGAAATTCGCGATTGTTCTATTTCCTGATGTTAGCAATGTACAGCGGTCAAATAGGATTATTTTCTTCTCGAGACCTTTTACTTTTTTTCATCATGTGGGAGTTAGAATTAATTCCTGTTTACTTACTTTTATCCATGTGGGGAGGAAAGAAACGTTTGTACTCGGCTACAAAGTTTATTTTGTACACTGCGGGGGGTTCCATTTTTCTCTTAATAGGAGTTCTAGGTATGGGTTTATATGGTTCCAACGAATCGACATTGGATTTTGAAAGATTAGCTAATCAGTCATATCCTGTAACATTAGAAATAATATTCTATTTGGGCTTCCTTATTGCTTATGCTGTCAAATCGCCGATTATACCCCTACATACATGGCTACCAGATACTCATGGAGAAGCGCATTACAGTACATGTATGCTTCTAGCCGGAATCTTATTAAAAATGGGAGCATATGGATTGATTCGGATCAATATGGAATTATTACCGCACGCCCATTCTATATTTTCTCCCTGGTTGGTGATAGTAGGGACAATACAAATAATCTATGCAGCTTCAACCTCTCTTGGTCAACGCAATTTAAAAAAGAGAATAGCCTATTCTTCCGTATCTCACATGGGTTTCATAATTATAGGAATTGGTTCTATAACTGACATGGGACTGAACGGAGCCATTTTACAAATACTCTCTCATGGATTTATTGGTGCTGCACTTTTTTTCTTGGTAGGAACGAGTTGTGATAGAACACGTCTTGTTTATCTCGACGAAATGGGGGGGATATCCATCCCAATGCCAAAAATATTTACCATGTTTAGTAGTTTCTCGATGGCTTCTCTTGCATTGCCAGGAATGAGTGGTTTTGTTGCGGAATTAGTAGTATTTTGGGGAATAATTACTAGCCCAAAATATCTTTTAATGTCCAAAATGCTAATTATCTTTGTAATGGCAATTGGAATGATATTAACTCCTATTTATTTATTATCTATGTTACGTCAGATGTTCTACGGATACAAACTATTCAATGTTCTAAACTCCAATTTTGTGGATTCTGGACCACGAGAACTATTTGTTTCGATCTGTATCTTTTTACCCGTAATAGGGATTGGTATTTATCCGGATTTCGTTCTCTCGCTGTCAGTTGACAAGGTACAAGTTATCCTATCTAATTATTTTCATAGATAGTTTTCATTAATGAGACAGAAAGCGAAGTCTTAGAATTTTTTTTTTTTTTTCATATTTTTGAAATCATTTAGTGAATTAGAATTGTAATAAGATGTATTCCGAGTTTTTGAGAACCCTTTGAATATGATTCCTTGTGATTCAAATGATTCAAAGGGTTCTCAAAAACTCGCACAAATTTTCGTTATATATGGGACGATGTTCTTATGTATTCCTTTATTCAATTAGATGTTAATGTGAATGAACCATAACTATGTAGACCTATTCCTAATAGATTGATCCCCAAATAGCATATCCAAATTATAAGAAATCCTATAGAAGCTACAAGTGCCGAATTTGTACCTTGCAAACTTTGATTTGTTCTAGTATGTGAATAAATCGCGAATATGGTCCAAGTAATAAATGCCCAAGTTTCTTTGGGGTCCCAATTCCAATAGGATCCCCATGCTTCGTTAGCCCATACTGCTCCAGAAAGAATACCTATGGTTAAAAAGGTAAATCCTAAACTAATGACACGATAACCCCAATAATCCAAACGTTGAGTTAATTGATATTTGTAATAATTTCGGAATGAAAGAAGAGAAGTGTGTTTATTTAAAATACTTTTTTTTTCGTTCCCGTATTCGATCTTGCCAAAGAAAAATGACTTAATTAAGAAAATTTTGTTTTTACAAAAAATATCGATGCTTTTTCGAAATGTAATGACTAGAAAAGCAACTGATAATAACGACCCACATAAAAGAGCTGCATAACTCAATAACATCATACTTACGTGCATCATTAACCACTGAGATTGTAGAGCAGGTACTAATATTGACGATTGATGCATTTCACTTAAAAGACCCGATGTGGCGAAACCTTGGGTAAAAATAGCACTTGGGGCGGTTATTGCGCTTAAATCATTTTTATGATTCCATATCTTGGAAATCATATGAATAATGGAAAAACTCCACGAAAGGAAGATTAATGACTCGTATAAATTACTTAATGGAAAATGTCTTGAAGAAATCCAACGAATAACTAATAATCCTGTTATAGAGAAAAAAGTAGCTATCATTCCCTTTTCTGATGAATCACGTAACCCCCAGATTTCGTGGATTAATAGGGTCATTAAATGAATCGTAATCACAATTGAAATGATCGAAAAAGAGAGATGAGTTAATATATGTTCTAAAGTCACAAATATCATACATAAAAGGGGTCCCATTACAGAATTGAAATCGGGAATTAAATACATTATAGGATCCATTATATCTCTTTTAGAGTATGCCGCCACTCGGACTCGAACCGAGATGCTCTAGCACTGCTTCCTAAGAGCAGCGTGTCTACCGATTTCACCATAGCGGCTTACTTGAAATAAGTATAGTCAATTCATGTTGAATCGTCTAGATCTAGATTCTAGGATTCAATATAGTTTAAGAAACATTAGAACTGATGAATAAGAGCTCTTTAAAATTCATCTTTGAATTTTCATCAAAAATTCTTAGTTCGTATCGTCATAAGTTCAATTTTAACAATCAACTTTTACGTACTATTTATATACTAAGTTATTCCGAAACACTTGAAACTTGAAAGTTTTGTTTTCAGTCAAGATAGAAACTAAGAATTGTCCCCTTTTTCTATTTTTTTTTTTTTTCTTTATTTTATTTATTTGGAATCCGCGAAATTAGATAAGATAAATGAAAAAAAAAAAAAAGAGTTTCATCACAATTTTAATTGAATTTTCTTTTCACAATAGAAAAATAGAATGAACAAAGATTTTTCTATTGTGAAAAGAAAATTAATAGGAAAAAAACCCATCTCACGAATTCAAAAATATTAAATCTAATAATTAATAAAAGAAAAACAAGAATAAAAAAAAATAATAATACTTAGAACTAGACCCGGCGTACAGAGGAATTCTTATTCTACATATCATAGCCACTAGTTCTAACTAATCTTGAGGAGTTCAATACACTAGTTAATGGGAATTATTCATATTCTAAAATTGGAAGTTCTTATAGCCATGAAAATGCAGATTATTCCAAGATTTTCTTACCTGTTGTTTGTTGCACAAAAAAACTTTTTGAATCTCCGGTAGAAACTGACTTTGCTAAAGAAAAAGCTTTTATTGCAGCTAAATTTCCCTTTTTCTTCCAAATATTTCTACGAATACGTTTTTTTGATATAGAAGTACGTTTTTTTGGAACTGCCATTCAAAAAAAAGAGTTACTCATTTTTATTGTTGTATGTGAAAGACATGTATTGCTCAAAATAGATCGTTCTTTTTAGACATTTTCTGTACTTAATTCCGTCGATAATAGTTTTTTCTTTCATAACATACAATACAAATATATTATTTATATATAAATATATAATATATATAATACACTGGGGAAAAAAATGGAAAAAAGAAAAGTAAAATTTGAAAAGAAATTTTTCTGACTATTATATTAGTTGTAATTTAGTTGTAATTAAATAAGCTCGTAGTGCCGTGTCTATAATTTAAGTTCAAACTTTAACTACAACTGGCAGTAGTTAATATGTTAAACAAGACATTCCGTTACCTAAGAAGAGGTACTTCCATTTTTTGTTATTTTTTATTTCAGTTCTATACGAAGTAAGGAGTATTATAAGAACTTTCTTATTGGATTGGAACCCAATCAATCAGTTCCGCAAAAAATTAGGTACTTACTACAAATAAATGCACTAGAATAACTAGGTCTTTTTTTTTGAGTCGATTTATTGATGCATACTACGATCCATATTCTACTGTTTTGGTATAATTGTTTTTACTTAACTATACTATAGACTATAGTATATGATATGGTTACATATTGCTAAAATGGAATAGTAGTATAGTCATAGAATGATTCAAAATCTTACATTTCCCATTTTAATAAATACTTTCTTTAATTAATAAAGTTAATAACTAAGTAATTACTCTTACCTAACTGGTTGGTCATATCATTTGACCAACCAATTGTGTAACTTTTTAAATATTTCCAATATCTAAGATCTAACAAAAGTTAGAATAATTAAAAAAAAAATTGAGGTTTTTATATCTTTTTTTGTTGATTTTTTTATTGTTCCTTTCAAAAGCGATAAGAATTGGTGAATCGGAAACAATTCCAATTATAAGAAAAAAGATGAAAATTTGTTTTTTTTTATGGAACATACATATAAATATGCATGGATAATACCTTTTCTTCCATTTCCAGTTACAATGTTAATAGGATTTGGACTTCTGCTTATTCCCGCAGCAACCAAAAATATTCGTCGTATGTGGGCTTTTCCAAGTATTTTGATGCTAAGTATAGCTATGGTGTTTTCGGCCAATCTGTCTATTCAGCAAATAAATGGAAATTTTATCTATCAATATCTATGGTCTTGGACCGTCAATAATGATTTTTCTTTAGAGTTCGGACACTTGATCGATCCACTTACTTCTATTATGTCAATATTAATTACTACTGTTGGAATCATGGTTCTTATTTATAGTGACAATTATATGTCTCATGATCAAGGATATTTGAGATTTTTTGCTTATATGAGTTTTTTCAATACTTCTATGTTGGGATTGGTTACTAGTTCCAATTTGATACAAATTTATATTTTTTGGGAACTTGTAGGAATGTGTTCGTATTTACTAATAGGTTTTTGGTTCACACGACCGATTGCAGCAAGCGCTTGTCAAAAGGCTTTTGTAACCAATCGTATAGGAGATTTTGGTTTATTATTAGGAATTTTAGGACTTTATTGGATAACAGGTAGTTTAGAATTTCGGGATTTGTTCGAAATAGTTAATAACTTGGTTCATAATAATGGAGTAGATTCTTTATTTGCTACTCTGTGTGCTTCTTTTTTATTCGTCGGTGCAGTTGCTAAATCTGCGCAATTCCCCCTTCACATATGGTTACCTGATGCTATGGAAGGACCCACTCCCATTTCGGCTCTTATACATGCTGCTACTATGGTAGCTGCGGGAATTTTTCTTGTAGCTCGGCTTCTTCCTCTTTTCATAGTTATACCTTACATAATGAATCTCATTTCTTTAATAGGTGTAATAACAGTACTATTAGGAGCTACTTTGGCTCTTGCTCAAAGAGACATTAAAAGAAGTTTAGCTTATTCTACAATGTCTCAATTGGGTTATATTATGTTAGCTCTGGGTATAGGTTCTTATCGAGCCGCTTTATTCCATTTGATCACTCATGCCTATTCGAAAGCTTTATTGTTTTTGGGATCTGGATCTATTATTCATTCAATGGAACCTATTGTTGGATATTCGCCGGATAAAAGTCAAAATATGGTTCTTATGGGCGGTTTAACAAAATATGTTCCAATTACAAGAATTACTTTTTTATTAGGTACACTCTCTCTTTGTGGTATTCCACCTCTTGCTTGTTTTTGGTCCAAAGATGAAATTCTTAATGATAGTTGGTTGTATTCACCAATTTTTGCAATAATAGCTTCCTTCACAACAGGATTAACTGCATTTTATATGTTTCGGATGTATTTACTTACCTTTGATGGACATTTGCGCATCCATTTTCAAAATTACAGTACCACTAAAAACAGTTCT